TTTAATTCAATTGTATATAGGGGGCAAATAGTCTGCGCTATGAGCACCTATAAGAATAGATTTATATTTGTATTTGTTGTTTTTATCGTGGCTAATAGAAATCATTATGTAGTCACTACATGGTTTTTTCAAATCTAGTCTTCATGGGAAGAATCAGATTGTCCAAGTTTTATTAACCTGTAATTAAAACTTTTCTATTGGAGAAGAATAAATACTTAAAAAAAAATGGATATAGTAAGTGGCTAAAATAATTTTTTTTTAAATAGGGGAAGAAGTCTGTGTTTACTATGGGGTAAAGCCTCACATTTTTCACATCTGCTTAATGAACTGTCCGGCCTCTCATTGAAACATCCCACTGGCAGACACATTTTGGGGGCAGGCAGTAGTAGGGACAGACCTTTCATATGGTGCTTTGTGTGAGTGGGCACTCAGTGAAGGTGAACCATACCAATGCTGAGGAATTAGCTGTAAAACTACAGTGCGGTCTTGGACTGGCATTTCTTGTCAGCGCAAGTATCTGTCCATCTATAAACCATCACAGCAAATGAGTAACCTATAGCTTGGGTCCTTTGGTTTATGTGGAAAACTATTGTTTCCAGTCTGTCCCTCCTTAAAAGGACCTTTAAATCATCACTGTCATATTATTTAAATTGTTATATATACATACTAATTCTTGTGCATATTTTAATTTAATTTCAAATTCTCATGCTCTTGGGTTTTAGGAGCCTCAATGCACAGTCATTAATCAACCCCAAGCCTATTTCTCAACAGTCTCCAACTGAGATCACATTCAACACGTTATTTTATCCTGTTTCTATTTTTCAAAAAAGCTGATTTTTCAATAACCAAATAGCATTCATTTATGTAAATATAAAGGATTAGAAAATCCATTATTATTGGCAATAAGGACAAGTTTTGGCAACAATGATGTAAATTTTACTTACAGGAAAACTTCCCTGGGGCCATGTCTCAATCAGGGTCCCCAGAGGAAACAGATGGCACACTTCAAGAGAGTAATTGGAGGAGTGTTTAACCCAAGATCTAATTACAGAGGAGTGGGCAAGGATTAGGGAAACCGCGTGTAATGCAGTATGCAGCCACATTGCTGGTGGCACCACTGGGCAAGAGAAGAGAGGAGGGGGCAGGTACTGTAACCTGGAAACAAAGAAAGCTCCTTGGAGACCTTTGCCTGATAGAATTTTCAGTTGGCACTTGGTTGAGAGAGCAACCAGGTTGCAGCAAACCCAAAGGAAAAAGCAGAATAAACAACAAGACACCCAATGTGGCTCCTGCCTCCTCACTCAGATTGTTCTCCCCAGTCAGTAGCCAGAAGGCCAGGGAGATGGGGATATGGAGTTTGTAAACTCATCTAAGCATTTTCAATGCTTTGCTTTGGTTTTAAGCTACATTAACTTTAATTCAATTGTATATAGGGGGCAAATAGTCTGCGCTATGAGCACCTATAAGAATAGATTTATATTTGTATTTGTTGTTTTTATCGTGGCTAATAGAAATCATTATGTAGTCACTACATGGCCTTCCAGCCATATATGTTCAAGCACCTAAGTATTTAACTGGTGGGCAGAAAGCTGCGCTAGTAGTTTTGTATATCTATATACTTACGTAATACTTTGTGCTTATAGCGCCTTTATGTACGTGTGTATTCTTGCTTTTGGGGTTTGACAAGATGTTTAGTACGTAGGGGTTTGGGGGGGTAAGGGGGGGTTTGATATATCAAACCTAAAATTATAAATTTAAATTAATTGCTTTAGTATTTGTTGTGTCTGCGATTGTGATCTATGATTTCTGTAGGCTCAACTCAAAATTTTGTTGTAAAATTCTCTATGTCCTGTAACCATTGACTGAATAACACCTAGGAGTTAGTATGTACGACCAGTAATGATTAATGAATGTCTATCTACAAGTTATCCACCTGCTCGAAGGTCGGTGACCCAGTTGAACCTCGCACCCCGAAAATTAAAAGATACCAAAGGCATGACAGCACAGTTATGTTAGGCATGGGCTGATTAGTAATGAATCCATCGAGATGTCTTATTTAAGAGGAACGAGTGAGCGGCTAGATACAAGATGAACATGAAGTAAGAACCAGATGCCAGGTATAGTTTCACTTTAACTACCCCACAGTCCGTATGGGCCCGGAGCGAGAAGAGGGACACGATTATGAGCGGGTTGGTGATTTCACGCGGCATGGTGATTAGGCGGCCTTCAGTGGTAGGGATACGCATGTTGACTGGAAATGATTTGACTTGATGTGCTATGTCCGATCAATAATAATATGTACTATGTACTCTAAGAATATTATGTACTTGCTTATATGCATGTACTAGATCAGTAATGCACGATTATACATAGTATGTCCTATGTACTATAATAATATAATGTACCTGCTTATATGTATGTACTAGACCAGTAATGCACGATTATACATAATATGTCCTATGTACTATAATAATGTAATGTACTTGCTTATATGCATGGGGCAAACCATTAATGCACGATTATACATAGCATATACTGCATGAAATCTGTCGGACCCTAATTGTGTGCAGGAAGTAGTTTATTGAGAATTTCAGCTTTGGGTGCTGATGGTAGGGCTTTTGTCTTCTTCCTGAGTCTTGGGGAGGGTTAGTTCCTTTGCTGGTTTACAAGGCCAGTGTATTAACATATACTACGAAGACTCTTCATTTTATGAGATTGTTTTCGATGATACCTGCGATGGGCATTGCTGCTAGGATTAGTGTGAAATAAAGGATAGAGGCTACTTGCCCAATTAGGATGAAGGGGTGTTCTACGGGCTGTCCTCCGATTCATGTGAGGATTAGTAGGTCGGCCACTAGGAGTCAGAAGATGGTTTGGCTTAGGGGTCGGAACATTATAGTTCGTTGTTTTGATGTGTGTAGTAGTGGGATTAGTGCTAGTACTAGGATAGATAGGGCTAGTGCTAGGACTCCCCCTAGTTTGTTGGGGATTGAGCGTAGGATTGCGTATGCGAATAGGAAGTATCATTCTGGCTTGATGTGGGGAGGTGTGTTTAGGGGGTTTGCGGGTGTGTAGTTGTCCGGGTCTCCTAGTAGGTCGGGGAAGAATAGGGCTAGGATTATTAGTGCTGTAAGCATGATGAATAGGCCAAGGGTGTCTTTGATTGTGTAGTATGGGTGGAAGGGGATTACGTCAGGGCTGGATACGATTCCTATTGGGTTGTTGGATCCGGTTTCATGTAGGAATAGTAGGTGTACTAGTACTAGAGCAAGGATTACGAAAGGAAGGATGAAGTGAAGAGCGAAGAATCGAGTGAGAGTTGCTTTGTCTACCGAGAATCCCCCTCAGACTCACTCTACTAGGCTAGACCCGATGTAGGGAATTGCGGATAAAAGGTTTGTAATTACTGTGGCACCTCAGAAGGATATTTGTCCTCATGGTAGGACGTAACCCATAAAAGCGGTTGCTATTACTGCGAATAGAAGCAGAATACCGATGTTTCATGTTTCTTTGTAGGCAAAGGATCCGTAGTAAATACCTCGTCCGATGTGTGCGAATAGGCAGATGAAAAACAGGGAAGCCCCATTAGCGTGTATGTATCGGATAATTCATCCGTAGTTAACATCTCGGCAGATGTGGGTTACTGATGAGAATGCGGTTGCTGTGTCTGCTGTGTAGTGTATGGCTAGGAATAGTCCTGTGAGGATTTGTAAGACTAAGCAGATCCCTAGCAGGGATCCAAAGTTTCATCATGCTGAGATGTTAGAGGGGGTGGGGAGATCAATAAAGGAGTTGTTGATGATTTTGAGTAGGGGGTGTGTTTTTCGGATGTTTGTCATTAGGTTTCTGTAGTTTAATTACAACGATGATTTTTCATGTCATAGGTCATGGTTTGAGTCCATGTGGAAATGATGACATATGTTGTGTTTATTTTGAGCGTTATTTTTGTGATTAGTTTTTTAGGGTTTTCTTCAAAGCCTTCTCCTATTTATGGGGGGTTTAGTTTAGTTGTGGCTGGTGGTGCGGGTTGTGGGATTGTGGTTAATTTTGGTGGGTCTTTTTTGGGTTTAATGGTCTTTTTGGTTTATCTTGGGGGAATGTTGGTTGTTTTTGGTTATACGGCAGCTATGGCTATCGAGGAGTACCCTGAAGTCTGGGTGTCTAATGTGGTTGTGTTTGGAGCTTTTGTTGTGGGTGTGGTTATGGAGTTGGTTTTAATGCTTTATATGTTAGAGGGTGAGGGGTTGGACGTGGTTTTTGATCTTGGTAATCAGGGCGATTGAGCGGCATATGATGTTGGGGGGTCTAGTTTTTTTAGTGAGGAAGCTGCGGGTGTTGCTGCTCTTTATAGTTATGGTGCTTGGTTTGTGATTATAACTGGGTGGTCCCTGTTTATTTGTGTTGTTATTGTTATGGAGGTTACTCGGGGTAATAGAATATAAGGAGGGCGAGGATCATTGTTGTTGCAAAGGAGAGGAAGTAGAGCTTAATTGAGCCTTTTTGGTTGGATGTTATTAGGGAGGCTTTTATGTGGAAGTGTGAGATTGATTTTGGTATGATGTTTTCCAGTCATGTTAGGTCTAGAATGAGGGATGCTAGTTTTTGGCTTGTTGTTAGTGATCATAGGGGCCCTGAGCGGTGAATGATTGTGGGAAAGTAGCCTAGAAGGTTCGAGAATTTGAAGGCGTTTGAGGGGGTTTTGTGGGTTAGGTTTAGGGATAGGTTACATAGTTCTAGGGCTATGACTAGGCCTAGGATTGTAGTGGCTAGGGCGGCATATTTTAGGTAGTGCGGTATGGTTGTTTGGGGCATGGATGTGGGAGGGATGTTGTTGTGTAGTAGAAATCCGGCGAAGATGCTTCCTAGTATTAGACGTTTGATTGGGTTTGTCAGTGAGGGGTTGTTTTCGCTGATGTTGGTTAGAGTGTTAGATCGGGGCTGTCCTAGTAGTGTGAAGAAGATGATTCGTGTACTGTAGGCAGCTGTTAGGGAGGTGGCTACTAGTGTGATGAGTAGGGCTCAGGCGTTTGTGTGGGACATGTTGGCGGTTTCGATGATTAGGTCTTTAGAGTAGAAGCCGGTTAGGAACGGGGTTCCTGTTAAGGCTAGGCTGCCGATGATAAGGGCGGAGGTGGTGGTGGGGAGGGCGTGGAAGAGGCCTCCTATTTTGCGGATGTCTTGTTCGTCATTTAGGCTGTGGATGATCGATCCGGAGCATATGAATAGTATGGCTTTGAAGAAGGCATGGGTGCAGATGTGTAGGAAGGCCAGGTGTGGTTGGTTAATTCCGATGGTGACTATTATTAGGCCTAGTTGGCTTGAGGTTGAGAAGGCTACGATCTTTTTGATATCGTTTTGGGTGAGGGCGCAGATGGCTGTGAATAAGGTTGTAATGGCCCCTAGACACAGGGTTGCTGTTTGAATGGTTTTGTTGTTTTCTATTAGGGGGTGGAATCGGATTAGTAGGAATACTCCTGCGACCACTATTGTGCTGGAGTGAAGTAGGGCGGACACTGGGGTGGGACCCTCCATGGCGGAGGGTAGTCATGGGTGTAGTCCAAATTGTGCGGACTTTCCAGTTGCTGCTAGTAGTAGGCCTGCTAGGGGGATGTTTGTGTTTTTGGGGTTTAGTATGAAGATTTGTTGGAGGTCTCATGAGTTTAGGTTTGTGAGAAATCATGCTATTGACAGGATTAGTCCGATGTCTCCGATGCGGTTGTATAGGATGGCTTGTATGGCGGCTGTGTTTGCGTCTGTTCGTCCATGTCATCAGCCGATTAGAAGGAAAGATATGATTCCTACTCCTTCCCAACCGATAAAAAGTTGGAATATATTGTTGGCGGAGACTAGGATTATTATTGTGATTAGGAAGATTAGTAGGTATTTGAAAAATCGGTTAATGTGGGGGTCTGATTTTATGTACCATAGGGAGAATTCTATGATAGATCATGTGACGAATAGAGCTACTGGTATGAATGTTATGGAGAAGTAGTCTAGTTTGAAGCTTATTGTTATTTTTATTGTTTGGATTGTTGTTCAGTGTCAGTTGAAGATAGTTATTTCTTCGTTTGAGTAGATAAACATTATTGCGGGAATTATGCTGATAATAAAGGCTAGTGCGACTATGTTTTTTACTTGGTGGGGGTAGTTTTTGCTTGTGTAGGCATTTGTGGGGGTGATTATGATTGGTATGATTAGTGCTGTTAGTGTTATAAGGGAGGTGCAGGCCAGGGTGTTAATTACTTTTACTTGGAGTTGCACCAAGTCTTTTGGTTCCTAAGACCAACGGGTGTCTGTCATCCTCTAAAAGTTTAAAAAAGCCATGTTTTTATACATGGGGGCAGGAGTTAGCAGCTCTTGCATGCTTTTTTGGTAAGTAAGAAGTTGTGGTCTTCTATTGTCAGATCCACAATCTGAGGTTTTATTAAACTATACTTACAGTAAAGGCACCCTAGGATGATTTTTGGGTTGGTTGATAGTATTAGTAGGGGTAGTATGTGGAGGGCCATTAGGGCGTTTTCTCGGGTGAAGGAGGGGCTGATGTTGTTGATGTGGTGGGTGTATTTTCCACGTTGGGTGGATATTAGTATGTATAAGGAATAGATGGCTGTGATGATGATGTTTGTTCCAGTGAGGAGGATGGTGATGTTAGATCACGAGAATGTTGATATTACTACGAATAGTTCTCCGATTAGGTTGATGCTGGGGGGGAGGGCCAGGTTAGTTAGGCTTGCTAATAGTCATCAGGCAGCTATTAGGGGGAGTAGGGTTTGCAGTCCTCGTGCTAGTATTATGGTTCGGCTGTGGATTCGTTCATAGTTTGTGTTTGCTAGGCAAAATAGTATGGAGGATGTAAGACCATGGGCAATTATGAGGGCAGTGGCTCCTATGTAACTTCATGGGGTTTGGATCAGGATTGCGACGATTACTAGTGCTATGTGACTTACGGAGGAGTAGGCGATTAGCGATTTTAGATCAGTTTGGCGGAGGCAAATAGAGCTTGTTATGATTATTCCTCACAGGGAGAGTATTAGGAAGGGGTATGCTATGAATGTTGTTATTGGTTCTAGTATGATAGTGATGCGCATTATGCCGTATCCGCCTAGTTTTAGTAGTACGGCTGCAAGTACTATGGAGCCTGCAATGGGGGCTTCTACGTGGGCTTTTGGTAGTCAGAGGTGTAGTCCGTATAGGGGCATTTTTACTATGAATGCTATTATGCATGCTAGTCAGATTAGCATGTTGGATCAAGAATCGTCTATGGGTTTTGCTCAGTATTGTAGCACTAGTATGTTTAGAGTTCCTGTTATGTTTTGGGTGTATGTGAGTACTACCAGAAGAGGGAGGGACCCTACTATTGTGTAGAAGAGGAAGTAGGAGCCTGCGTTTAGTCGTTCTGCTTGGTTTCCTCATCGTGTGATGATGATTAGGGTTGGTACGAGTGTTGCTTCAAAGAGGATGTAGAATATAATGAATTCGGAGGAGGCGAATGTTATGATTAACAGTGCTTGGAGGGTAATTAGTATGGTAATGTATAGTTTTTTTCGGTTTAGGGGCTCGTTGGACAAGTGGGCTTGGCTAGCTGTTAGTATTAAGGGAAGGAGTCATGTTGTTAATACAATTAGAGGTGCTGATAGGGGGTCTGAGAAGAAGATGGCTGAGAAGTTTATGTTGTTGTGGTCATGCTGGCCCAGGACGCCCAGGGATGTTAGGCTGATTAGCATGCTGTGTGATGTTACGTTAATTCATATTATGTTCTTGTTTGATAGTCATGTTAGGGGAATTAGTATGGCTGTGGGGATAATTAGTTTTAGCATTGCAGTAGATTTAGGTTTTGTACGTAGTCTGTGCCGTATGTGTTAGATACAAGTACTAGTAGAGAGAGGCCTAGGGCAGCCTCGCATGCTGCTAGTACAAGGAGGATAATAGGGGCTATGTTAGCTAGTGTGAAGTGGCTAGTTAGGATTGTGATGGTAATTATTACGAATAGGGAGAGTATTATGCCCTCCAGACATAGTAGTGAGGATATTAGGTGTGATCGGTATATTAATATTCCCACTAGGGAGATGGTGAATGCTAGGGTAGTGTTAATATAGATTAGAGACATTTGATAGCTATGAGTAGGTCATAGTTTAATGAGTCGAAATCATTTGTTTTATGTAAACTAGCTACCATATTCAGTTCATTCTAGGCCTTTTTGTGTTCATTCGTAGGCCAGGCTGATTGCTAGCAGTAAGATGAGTATTAAGGCTACGGTGAGCATGGTGCTTAGGTTGTTAGTCTGTGATGCTCAGGGGAGTGGTAGGAGTAATGCGATTTCTAGGTCGAATAGTAGGAATGTGATAGCGATTAGGAAGAATTTTATGGAGAATGGTAGTCGTGCTGACCCTATGGGGTCGAATCCGCACTCGTAGGGGGTGATTTTTTCTGAGTACGTGTTTAATTGAGGGAGTCAGAAGGCGATTAGTATGAGCAGGCATGCTAGTATGGTGTTTGTTATTATTGCTAGGAGTAGGTTTATTATTTTCTTCTGGGCTGTAGCCAGAGCTTGTTGATTGGAAGTCAACTGTACTGTGCATACTTAGAAAATAGGAGCCTCATCAGTAAATAGAGATATACAGGAATAGTCATACCACATCTACGAAGTGTCAGTATCAGGCGGCGGCTTCGAATCCGAAATGGTGGTTTGATGTAAAGTGGTATTTTAGTTGTCGTAGTAGGCACACAGTTAGGAAAGAGGTACCGATAATGACATGTAGGCCGTGGAATCCGGTTGCTACAAAGAAGGTGGAGCCATACACGCCGTCGGAGATTGTGAAGGGCGCTTCGTAATATTCTGAGATTTGTAGTAGTGTGAAGTAGATGCCCAGGAGGATTGTAATGAGTAGGGCTTGGGTCATGTGGTTCCGGTTGCCTTCTATTAAGCTGTGGTGTGCTCAGGTGATTGATACCCCTGAGGCCAGGAGAACGGATGTGTTGAGCAGAGGGACTTCTAGTGGGTTTAGCGGGTTGATGCCCGTAGGGGGTCAGCAACCCCCTAGTTCAGGGGTTGGTGCTAGGCTTGAGTGGTAGAATGCTCAAAAGAAGCCAGCGAAGAAAAATACTTCTGAGACAATGAACAGGATCATGCCATATCGGAGTCCTTTTTGGACTGTGGGTGTGTGGTGGCCCTGGAAGGTGCTTTCTCGTACAATGTCACGTCATCATTGATATATTGTTAGGAGGTTTGTTGTTAGTCCTAGAAGCAGTAGCGTTGTAGAGTTGAAGTGGAATCATATTGCTAGGCCTGATGTTATTAGGAGGGCGGATAAGGCCCCGGTTAGGGGTCAAGGGCTTGGGTTCACTATGTGGTATGAGTGGGTCTGGTGGGTCATTATGTGTTGTCGTGTAGGTAGAGGCTAATTAGGAGGGTGAATACGTAGGCCTGAATGAGTGCGACTGCGAATTCGAGGATTGTAAGTAGGACTAGAATGATGAAGGTGGTTGTGGCCACGGTGAGATTAATTGATATTAGGGCGAGAGTTGCGCTTCCGATTAGGTGTATTAACAGGTGGCCGGCGGTGATGTTGGCTGTTAGTCGTACTGCGAGCGCCATAGGTTGGATTAGCAGGCTGATTGTTTCAATGATTACTAGTACTGGGATAAGGGGGGTTGGTGTGCCCTGGGGTAGAAAGTGGGCTAAAGATGTTTTTGTGTTGTGTCGGAAGCCTGTGATTACGGTAGCTGCTCATAGAGGAACGGCTATGCTCAGGTTTATTGATAGTTGGGCTGTAGGAGTGAATGAGTGGGGTAGTAGGCCTAGTAGGTTTGTGGATGCGATGAAAATGATTAGTGTTATTAATATTAGGGTTCAGGTCTGTCCTTTGTAGTTGTGGATGCTTATTATTTGTTTGGATGTTTGTTTTAGGAGTCACTGTTGTATGGCTACAACGCGGTTGTTGATTAGTCGATTTGATGTTGGGAAGAGGATTATCGGGAATATAATGATAATTGTTACAATGGGGATACCTATTATTACTGGGGTAATGAAAGAGGCGAATAGATTTTCGTTCATTTTTTTTCTCAGGGGGTGGGTGTTTTGTGGTGGGTTTTTGTTGAGGTTTCTGCGTCGTGGGGGTAGTAATGTTTAGAGATTTTTAATTGGAATAGAATGAATAGGGTCAGAATTATAGATATGATCGTAACAGATCATGTTGTAGTGTCTAGTTGAGGCATGTCATTAAGGAGAGGCATGCTCTCTATCTCTAACTTAAAAGGCTAGCGCTATTAGCTTCTTAATGAGTTACAGTAGAGATGTAGTTCAGTTTTCAAATGTTTTTAGGGGCACTAGTTCGAGGACGATTGGTATAAAGCTATGGTTTGAGCCACAGATCTCTGAGCACTGTCCGTAGAACAGGCCGGGTCGGGTTGATATTAGGGTTGTTTGGTTTAGGCGTCCTGGGATAGCGTCTGTTTTTAGGCCCAGGGATGGGACGGCTCAAGAGTGGAGGACATCTTCAGATGAGATGAGCATCCGGATGGTTATGTCTATGGGCAGAACAAGTCGGTTGTCTACTTCTAGAAGTCGTAGTTCGCCGGGTTTCAGATCTTGAGTTGGGACTATGTATGAGTCGAAGCTTAAGTCTTCGTAGTCTGTGTATTCGTAACTTCAATATCATTGATGGCCCATTGTTTTTACGGTTAGGGCGGGGTTGTTAATTTCGTCTATTATATAGAGGATGCGCAGGGAGGGCAGGGCGATTAGGATTAGGATGATTGCGGGGAGGATGGTTCAGATGGTTTCTACTTCTTGGGCGTCCATTGTACTTGTGTGGGTGAGTTTGGTTGTTAGTATGAGAGAGATAATGTATAGTACTAGAGAGCTAATCAAGAACACGATCATTAATGTGTGGTCGTGGAAGTGGAGTAATTCTTCTATGATTGGGGATGTGGCATCTTGAAAGCCTAGTTGGAGGGGGTACGCCATAGAAGCATAAAGGGCTTGAACCTATAATTTAACTTTGACAAAGTTATGTAAATTTTACTAATACTTCTGTAATTGAGAGAGACATAGGGGCTATGATATTGGCTTGAAACCATTGTTTGAGGGTTCGACTCCTTCCTCTCTTGTTTTGGCTAGATTTACGAAAGCAGGTTCTTCGAATGTGTGATAGGGAGGTGGGCAGCCGTGTAGTCACTCGAGGTTGGTACTTGTGGACTCCACTATTAGGACTTCTCGTTTAGAGGCGAATGCCTCTCAGATCATGAAGACTATGAGTATTACGGCAGTTAATGAGATGAAAGATCCTATGGAGGATACGGTGTTTCACATTGTGTAAGCATCTGGGTAGTCCGAGTATCGTCGAGGCATTCCAGACAGTCCGAGAAAGTGCTGGGGGAAGAAGGTCATGTTTACGCCTACGAATATGATTGTAAAGTGAACTTTTGCCCATGTGCTATTGAGTGTGTATCCTGAGAAGAGGGGGAATCAATGGACGAAGCCTCCTATGATGGCGAAAACTGCCCCTATGGAGAGGACGTAATGGAAGTGAGCTACTACGTAGTAGGTATCATGGAGAACGATGTCTAGGGAGGAGTTGGCCAGTACGATGCCAGTTAGACCTCCGACTGTGAATAAAAAGATGAAGCCTAGGGCTCATAGTATGGCTGGGGCTCATTTTACGTTTCCTCCGTGCAGGGTTGCCAGTCAACTAAATACTTTTACTCCAGTGGGGATAGCAATAATTATGGTGGCTGATGTGAAATAGGCTCGTGTGTCAACGTCTATTCCTACTGTGAACATGTGGTGTGCTCATACGATGAAGCCTAGGAAGCCAATGGATATTATTGCTCAAACCATGCCTATGTATCCGAAGGGCTCCTTTTTTCCGGAGTAATAAGTTACAATGTGGGAGATTATTCCAAATCCAGGGAGGATCAGAATATATACTTCGGGGTGCCCGAAGAATCAGAATAGGTGTTGGTATAGGATGGGGTCACCCCCTCCAGCAGGGTCAAAGAAGGTTGTATTTAGATTGCGGTCGGTTAGTAGCATGGTAATGCCAGCGGCTAGCACGGGCAGAGATAATAGTAGAAGCACGGCTGTAATTAGGACTGATCACACAAATAGTGGAGTTTGGTATTGGTTTATTGCAGGGGGTTTTATGTTGATGATTGTTGTAATAAAGTTGATAGCTCCGAGGATTGATGAGATACCTGCCAGATGAAGAGAGAAAATGGTTAGGTCTACTGATGCTCCTGCATGTGCTAAGTTTCCTGCCAGAGGGGGGTATACAGTTCATCCGGTTCCAGCCCCTGCTTCGATTATGGAGGAGGCTAGAAGGAGCAGGAAAGAAGGGGGGAGTAGTCAAAAGCTTATGTTGTTTATACGGGGGAATGCTATGTCAGGGGCCCCAATTATCAAGGGTACTAGTCAGTTTCCAAAGCCCCCGATTATGATTGGTATGACTATGAAGAAGATTATCACAAATGCATGTGCGGTAACAATTACATTGTAAATTTGGTCGTCTCCTAGAAGGGTCCCAGGCTGACCTAGTTCAGCGCGGATTAGAAGACTTAGTGCGGTGCCTACTATTCCGGCCCAAGCGCCAAATAAGAGATACAGCGTGCCAATGTCTTTGTGATTTGTGGAAAAGAGTCAGCGGTTGGTGAACATAGGTAAGATGGCTGAGTAAGCATTAGACTGTAAATCTGAATATAGAGGTTGGAGTCCTCTTCTTGCCAGGTCCTGAGGTGTTTACATATTGAATTGCAAATTCAAAGAAGCAGCTTCAATTCTGCCCGGACTTCTCCCGCCACTTTTTTTTTATGGCGGGAGAAGTAGATTGAAGCCAGTTGATTAGGGTGTTTAGCTGTTAACTAAAGTTTCGTGGGTTTGTATCCCATCAATCTAGTGAGGATTTAGCTTAATTAAAGTGCCTGATTTGCGTTTAGGTGATGTAGGTTGAATTTCTACAGTCCTTATATCAGGGACTAAATAGTTTGTATTTGCTTAGAGCTTTGAAGGCTCTCGGTCTGTGTAGCCTAAGTCCCTAGTTTAGGACTGATATTATGGGGGTGAGTGGGAGTGCTATCGTGGATAAAATGATTAGGGGTGGGGTTAGTTTTATGATTTTTGTTGTTTCGAATTGTCATTTTATTTTCATGTTGTTGGTGGTTGGGAGTATTGTTAGCGCTGTGGAGTACGCTAGGCGTACGTAGAAGTATAGGTTGAGTAATGCTGTCATTGCTATTACGGTTGGTAGTATTACTATGTTGTTTTTGGTGAGCTCTTGGATGATTATTCATTTGGGCATGAACCCGGTTAATGGGGGGAGGCCTCCCATTGATAGTAGGACGAGGAGTGCGAGGGCTGTGATTAGTGGTGTTTTGTTTGATAGGTGGGATAGTGATAGGGCTGTTGTTGATGAGTTGTATAGTAGGATTGCGAATATGGAGAGTGTTATCATGATGTAGACTAGGAGGTTTAGGATGGCAATGTCTGGGCTATATGTTATGATTATTGCTATTCAGCCTATGTGGGCGATTGAGGAGTATGCTATGATTTTTCGTAGTTGGGTCTGGTTTAGTCCCCCTCAGCCGCCTACTAGGATTGAAAGTGCGGCTATGGTTATTAGTATGCTTGTGTTGATTGTGGGTATAATTTGGTATAGGATTGATATTGGTGCAATTTTTTGTCAGGTTAGGAGTAGTATCCCTGATGATAGTGGGCTCCCTTGTGTTACTTCTGGCACTCAGAAGTGGAATGGTGCTATTCCTAGTTTTATGGCTATAGCCACGGTGATGATGGCAGATGGTGTGGTGTTGTGTATTTTTGTGATGGTTCATTGTCCAGAGGACATTAGGTCTAGGGTAATGGCTAGTATTAGTAGTATGGATGCGGTAGCTTGGATTAGGAAGTATTTTGTGGCTGCTTCTATGGATCGTGGGTTAAAGTTTTTTATTAGAATGGGGACTATTGCTAGTATGTTTATCTCGAACCCAATTCAGATTATTAGTCAGTGAGAGCTGATTAGGACGAGCATGGTCCCTAGGAATAGGGTTATTAGGATGGCCAGTGTAATGAGGTTTATTAGTATGGGAAGGCTATGATCCAACATTTTCGGGGTATGGGCCCGATAGCTTGCTTAGCTGACCTTACTGTAGATTGTGGTGTAAATTGGTAGCACGGAGATTTTTGAGCTCTCAGGCGCAGGTTCGATGCCTGTTTTTCTAGAAATAAGGGGATTTAAACCTCTATTATTTACTCTATCAAAGTAATTCTTTTGTCAGACATATTTCTTATGATTGTGGAGGGATGCTTGACAGGGCGATTGGTATTGATACGTGTCATATGCATAGTGCCAGGGTTAATGGTAAGAAGTTTTTTCATAGCAGGTGTATTAGTTGGTCGTAGCGGAATCGTGGGTAGGATGCTCGGATTCATAGGAATAGGGCTGTTAGGGCGAGTGTTTTTACTACAAAATTGACTGTGTAGAGGCTTGGGGTGTAGGGGTCGTGAAAGGCTCCTATGAAGAGTGTTACTGATAGGATGTTTATTATGATGATGTTTGCGTATTCGGCTAGGAAGAAAAGTGCGAAGGGGCCTGCTGCGTATTCTACGTTAAAGCCGGATACGAGCTCGGATTCTCCTTCTGTTAGGTCGAAGGGTGCTCGGTTTGTCTCGGCTAGGGTTGAGATGAATCATATTATAGCCAGGGGTCATGCGGGTACGAGTAGTCATAGTTTTTCTTGAGTTGTGATTAAGGTGGAGAGGGTGAAGGATCCGCTCATTAGCAGCAAGGATAACAGGATGATTGCTAGTGTTACTTCATATGAAATGGTTTGGGCTACTGCACGTAGTGCACCAATGAGGGCGTATTTGGAGTTTGAGGCCCATCCTGATCATAAAATGGAGTACACGGCTAGACTTGATATGGCTAGCATGAACAGTACTCCTAGGTTTATGTTAACTAGGGGGTGTGGTATTGGTAGTGGGATTCACATGGTGAGTGCGAGTGCTAGTGCTAGGATGGGTGCTATGATGAATATTGTGATAGAGGATGTTAGGGGTCGCAGGGGCTCTTTGGTGAATAGTTTTACTGCATCGGCGATTGGTTGGAGTAGACCTCAAGGGCCCACGATGTTTGGGCCCTTTCGTAGTTGCATGTAGCCTAGCACTTTGCGTTCTACTAGCGTTAGGAATGCTACGGCTAGCAGGATGGGGATGATTATTATTATTATGTTGATTGCGTACATTGGTGCTAGGGAGGGGAGTTGAACCTCTGTTACAAGAGCTTAAGTCTTATGCAATTGCCGTGCTTTGCTACCCTAGCCGGTCCTGGTTCTAGGATTGTGGGTTGTTATGAATTGGCTAAATTAAGAAAGTAGTCATTTATTGATTCGAGGGCGCCTGTGTGAGGTAGGCCCTACTTCTCTTGTCCTTTCGTACTGGGAGAAGTGTATTAATAGATAGAAACCGACCTGGATTACTCCGGTCTGAACTCAGATCACGTAGGACTTTAATCGTTGAACAAACGAACCATTAATAGCTTCTGCACCATTGGGATGTCCTGATCCAACATCGAGGTCGTAAACCCTATTGTTGATACGGACTCTTGAATAGGATTGCGCTGTTATCCCTAGGGTAACTTGTTCCGTTGATCAAGCTGTTGGATCAATTAACGGATTATCTGGACTTGTTAGTCTGGATTTGACCGCTCGTAGGTTGTTTTTTGCTCCGAGGTCACCCCAACCAAAATTGACAGCTTAGGTTAATTAGTTTTTATATCTCTGTTAGAGTGGTATTGGGTTAATTTTAAGCTGTTTAATTAAAGCTCCATAGGGTCTTCTCGTCTTATTAGATTATCCCCGCCTCTTCACGGGGAGGTCAATTTCACTGGTTACAGATGAGAGACAGTAAAACCCTCGTCTAGCCGTTCATACTAGTCCTTATTTAGAGAACAAGTGATTATGCTACCTTTGCACGGTCAGAATACCGCGGCCGTTTAACGTGAGTCACTGGGCAGGCAGTGCCTCTAATACTGGTCATGCTAGAGGTGATGTTTTTGGTAAACAGGCGGGGCTTGTGTTTGCCGAGTTCCTTTCATTTGTTTTAACCTTTCCTTTGAGAGTGCACGCCTGTGTTGGGTTAACAATTTATTTAACAAAGTTCTATTTTTGGATTTGATTTGTTTTGTTGTTAATTATCAGTGGGTCATCCGTTCTGATATAAGCTTGTGCAAGGAGATCTATTTCTTGTTACTCATACTAACAGTATTTCTTCTATTTATTGATAGATTGGTCCAATATTGGTTTAGGAGTTGATTTTTATTTGTGGTATTATTTATGTTTTGTTGTTGAGCTTTGACGCTTTCTTAATTGGTGGCTGCTTTTAGGCCAACTATGGTTGTTGTATTATTTACTCACTAATTAAGATTTAATTCTGTTTCTAAAAAGCTGTACCTTTTTAGACTATACTTGAAATTTACATTATAGTTCTTGGGCTTTTGGGTATATTTCAAGTTGAACTTAAATTCATTTCTTGGACAACCAGCTATCACCAGGCTCGTTAGGCTTTTCACCTCTACCTATGAGTCTTCTCACTATTTTGCCACATAGATGAGTGGGTTCTTTAAACTGCTCGTAGGTAGCTCGTCTGGTTTCGGGGTTTCTAGCTTAAGTTCTCTTTGCTAGGGTGTTTCTAGTTAGCTCATTATGCAAAAGGTATAAGGGGTAATCTTTGCTTTTTTGTACTTTGAACGCGTCTTTCATCTTTCCCTTGCGGTACTTTTTCTATAGCGCCGTTGTGTAATTTCTATCGCCTATACTTTAATTTAGTAAATGTTTTGGTTTATGTGTTTTTGTTTGGTTGCATGTTAGGTGTTTATTGGGCTAGGGTTTGTTCAAAGTGTTCATGTTATTGAGATCTTCTGGGTGTAGGCCAGATGCTTTGTTTAAGCTACACTTTGATTATCCAAGCACACCTTCCAGTATGCTTACCTTGTTACGACTTGTCTCTTCTCATGCCTTGGTATTTGTCTAATATGTTTAGGTGTTCTTGGGGATTTGAAGAGGGTGACGGGCGGTGTGTGCGTGCTTTAGGGCCGGGTTCAGTTGAGCTTTCTATTCTCAGCTTACTGCTAAATCCTCCTTTGGCCCTCGTTTTCATTAGGGCGTTCGTTTGTGTTCTGTTTTAGAAAATGTAGCCCATTTCTTCCCAATTCATGGGCTACACCTTGACCTAACGTATTTATGTTTTCATAGTCTTGCTTACTGCGCTTCCTTTTTAGGGTTTGCTGAAGATGGCGGTATATAGGCTGTATTAGCGAGAATTGGTGGGGTTTATCGGGGTTTATCGATTATAGAACAGGCTCCTCTAGGGGGATGTAAAGCACCGCCAAGTCCTTTGAGTTTTAGGCTGTTGCCAGTAGTTCTCTGGCGAATAATTTTGTCTGGTGAATTATTTAAGTTTAGGGCTAAGCATAGTGGGGTATCTAATCCCAGTTTGGGCCTTAGCTATCGTGTGTCGATGTGAATTAAAGTTACTTTCGTAGTTTATTTTTACGGCAACCATGGCTTTTTACGGCCTGGTTAGGGCTTAACTTTATTTGGATCGGGTTCATCTTAGCACGCTTTACGCCGGTTTTTTATTAGTTAGGGTTAATCGTATGACCGCGGTGGCTGGCACGAGATTTACCAACCCAATGCAATATGGCTAGGTCGAACTTTCGTTTATAGCCTAATTTTTATCACTGCTGTTTCCCGTGGGGGCGTGGCTCTGCAAGGCGTCGTTAGCTGCGTTTATTGGCGTGCTTGATGCCAGCTCCTTCAGGTATTGTTATAACTTGAAGGGCATTTTCACTGGGGGGCGGATACTTGCATGTGTAATTCTATTGAAAATTAATAAAAAGGCTGGGACCAAACCTGTGTGTTTATGGAGTTTGTGAGCTCATCTAAGCATTTTCAATGCTTTGCTTTGGTTTTAAGCTACATTAAC